TCATTGAGATCTGTTGACTTTGTATAACATTCCGTTGTAAATAAACGATCTTATGATAATCCGTTGGGGTCTTGAAATTATATAATTATAATGGAAACAGCAACCCTAGTCGCCATCTTTATATCTGGTTTACTTGTAAGTTTTACGGGGTATGCCTTATATACCGCTTTTGGGCAACCTTCTCAACAACTAAGAGATCCATTCGAGGAACATGGGGACTAATTGAAGTAACGAGCCTCCCCATGTTGGGGAGGCTCGTTACTTCAATTGAGATAATGAAAAATAATTTCACTTTTTAGTTGGAACTTTAGGTGGTTCTCGAAAAAAGATAGCGAAAAAAATTATCCCTAGAGTCGAGACTAAAAGGAATGTATAAACCAATGCTTCCATAGATTCGATCCTGGTTTACAATTATAGCTTCCATACCTGTTTATTTTTTATTTTGGGAATAATCTCGAAAGAGCAAGAGCCTAAAAAGCGTTGATTCAAATCCACTCTCGTACTCTATGTTAAATTCGCTTCAAAAATAAAATAAAGCTGAAAGATACCAAAGCAGTTTTGTATCAGACTACCTATCTTCTTGTAGTTGGATCCCCAAGTTTTTGGAATGCTCCAAACTCTACTTGAGCATCCAAATCTGGGTCAATACCAGCAAAAACATCTCTGAACAAGGTTCTAGCACCATGCCAAATGTGTCCGAAGAAGAAGAGCAAAGCAAACGAAGCATGCCCAAAAGTAAACCACCCCCTTGGACTGCTACGAAAAACACCATCGGATTTCAAAGTTGCACGATCTAATTCAAAAATTTCACCCAATTGAGCGCGTCTAGCATATTTTTTTACAGCAGCAGGGTCACTGTAACTGACTCCATTGAGTTCGCCGCCATAGAACTCAACGGTTACACCTACTTGTTCAACACTATACTTAGATTCTGCCCTTCTAAAAGGAACATCAGCTCTAACAATTCCATCGCCGTCTACCAAAACGACTGGAAATGTTTCAAAAAAAGTAGGCATACGACGTACAAAAAGCTCACGACCCTCTTTATCTCGAAAGATAGGGTGTCCTAACCATCCAATCGCTATTCCATCTCCGTTATCCATTGAACCTGCCCTGAATAACCCTCCTTTTGCCGGATTATTGCCGATATAATCATAAAAGGCTAATTTTTCAGGAATTTTAGACCAGGCTTCTGATAAACTTTGATTTTCTGCTAGCCCAGCACTAACTCTTCGATATATCTCTTGCTGGAAGTACCCCTGATCCCATTGATAACGAGTGGGACCAAATAATTCGACAGGGGTAGTTGCTGAACCATACCACATAGTTCCAGCAACAACAAAAGCTGCAAAAAAGACAGCCGCGATACTACTGGAGAGTACGGTTTCAATATTTCCCATACGCAATCCTTTATATAGACGTTGCGGTGGTCGGACACTAAGATGGAATAGACCCGCTAATATTCCCAATGTACCCGCTGCAATATGATGAGAAGCTATTCCTCCCGGAACAAAAGGATCAAAACCTTCCACGCCCCATGATGGATTTACAGGTTGTACTTTTCCCGTTAGTCCATAAGGATCGGACACCCATATTCCAGGACCATACAAGCCTGTTACATGAAATGCACCAAAACCAAAGCAAGCCACCCCGGATAGAAATAAATGAATTCCAAAGATCTTGGGCAAATCCAAAGAAGGTTTTCCTGTACGTTCATCACAAAATATTTCTAGATCCCAATAAACCCAATGCCAGATAGCTGCCAAAAAGCATAAGCCAGAAAATACAATATGTGCCCCTGCCACACCTTCGTAACTCCAAATCCCCGGATTCGTTACAGTCCCTCCTGTGATACTCCAACCTCCCCATGAGTTGGTTATTCCTAAACGAGTCATGAAGGGTATAACGAACATACCCTGTCTCCACATTGGATCAAGAACAGGGTCAGAAGGATCAAAAACTGCTAATTCATACAGAGCCATCGAGCCCGCCCAACCAGCAACCAGAGCTGTATGCATTATATGAACGGAAAGCAACCGGCCGGGATCATTTAATACAACGGTATGAACACGATACCAAGGCAAACCCATGGAAAATACCCCTTTCGCAAAGACAAACGGACATGCGTAACTTTATTGCATTGTAAAAGACTATACTATGACTATCCTATGGACCTCCCTTGTTCAAGGGATTATTTCCTAACAAGGGAAGCGTTAGGTTAATATTTATTCTATTCTGTTCATAATAATTGAACAATTCTGTTCGTAGGAACAAAGAGAAGCAGGTTTATTCTATACTCGATAAGTACCAATACGCAACGGGGGGTTGATACCATTTTCAATGATTAAATGCGTCCATCCTTAATTTATCTTCAAAAGAACTTATTCGTCAAAAAATTCCTTTATTTATTTTGTCTTTATTTTTGAATTTTTCTAATCTATGGATAAAATTAATTATGATAAAGCCAATATTATAAAGACAATAAAACCCTATTGTTACGTTTTCATATCAAAGTGAAATAGAGTATTTAGTTCTTTTTTCTTTTAAGACATGCCTATTGGTGTTCCAAAAGTACCTTTCCGAATTCCTGGAGAGGAAGATGCATCTTGGGTTGACGTATAGTGCGACTTGTCAGAAATATGGGGTCATATGGGATTTCCCCGTTCTCTTCCCCGATCGAGATATCCTCTGTTTCGCCCAAGAAATAAAAATGGAATCATCAAAAAATTGGAGCGTGAAGTGCATGCAATTAGATCCATTGTTTGGGGGGATTCATAGTACTATATATCAATTAGAATAATTTATGGTTGGCTTTGGTTGGACTAAAAAAATGAAAAATCCAGGCTCTGTTTATAAAAAACCCAATTGGTAATATATCTACGATTACTGCGCGTATGAAAAAGGGTTCCTCTTTGTTATTTGTAAAGATATCCTATTTGGGAAACGAGGGAATCTCAAACTAAATACTTGGTGAAAGATTTTAAATTAATTGAAAAAGTCCTAAAAAAGAAATGGTGATCAGAAGATTTGTCCTATATGTGCAAATCAATATCGGGCAGATCTTTACCCGGAGTAGAGCAGAAACCTAAAAAGATGAAAGAGACCTATTCATGAACAAGAAAATACCATCGTGGTTTGGATTGAATCTTGATGAAATAATACATCAATGAGAAGTTAATTCGATTAATTTAGTGACTTTTTTCTATTCTAAGGAAGAAAAAAAAGTCCAAAAAGCGTCTTTATTAAAAAATCGAAGAAAAAGTCCTTTCGTTAGAAGTTAGAAAAAACCTGCTATCAAAAAAAAAGAATAGGCAAAAATAAACAGGACTGGAATCTATACATTGATTCTTTTTTTTTCGCAATCTTCTTTGAACCGTATGCATCAAAAGGTGCACGTACGGTTCTTAAGGGATGCAATTTTACCCTAATCAACCGACTTTATCGAGAAAGATTACTCTTTTTAGGCCAAGACGTTAATAGCGAGATCTCGAATCAACTTATTGGTCTTATGGTATATCTCAGTATCGAAGATGATACTAAGGATCTGTATTTGTTTATAAACTCTCCTGGCGGATGGGTAATAGCCGGATTAGCGATTTATGATACTATGCAATTTGTGCGACCAGAAGTCCATACAGTATGCATGGGCTTAGCTGCGTCAATGGGATCCTTTCTCCTAGCTGCGGGAGAACTTACCAAACGTCTAGCATTCCCTCACGCTTGGCGCCAATGAGGTTTTTTTATTTGAGAAAAAAAAGAGAACTATGCCTTCGCCATATGAATATTAAGTAATAATAAAGTAATAATAGCATGGCACTTCGAATTCGATATGAAAAATTTTTTGTATTGTCTTTTTTCCAAAAGATTCGATTATGTATCGAGAGAGTAGTATGAGATAACAGGGATTTCCGATTTTCAATTATCTATCGGAAGTCGAATCCAGCGTCACAAACTCTTTTGTTTTCACACCGAAGGGCTCTTAAACAATATTTTTGTTATAAAAAAGAGCGCGAAAAATATTTTTTGGATAAAAAAAAGAAACTTTGGGATTGCTCAATCAAAGATATAACAAATAATCCATTTTAAAATAGAAAGCAACGGAGCCATCATAGTATTTTTTATAGCATTTTTGAACTTCTACGAAAGGAAGGGTGGCAATTTGATCATTTACCCATCTGGGGCTGATAAATTCTCTTTTTATCTTTCTTCAATCTTCAATGGAGGGTAAACAATTTGATTCTAGAGCCGTATGCAATGCACAAAAGATGATGCCCGTACGGTTATATAATTCTATCTTTTTTCCTATTATTCTTTATCTTTCTTTTCTGTTCGTTTCATCACACCAGATAGAAAACCCTTGTATCATCAGGGTAATGATCCATCAACCTGCTGCTTCTTTTTATGAGGCGCAAACGGGAGAATTTATCCTGGAAGCGGAAGAGCTGCTGAAAATACGCGAAACCATCACAAGGGTTTATGCACAAAGGACGGGCAAACCATTATGGGTTGTATCTGAAGACTTGGAAAGAGACGTTTTTATGTCAGCAACAGAAGCCCAAGCTTATGGAATTATTGATCTTGTAGCAGTTGAATGAAAAAAAGATGGATTTTGTTCAAATCTGTGATTTTATATTTTATCTCCGAGTTTACTATTCTATTCTATATATTAAATAGAAAAAATTCATAATCATCCGGTTAGGATCAATCTAAACCAGCCCATTATGTATATGATTCAACATGCCAACTATTAAACAACTTATTAGAAATACAAGACAGCCAATTCGAAATGTCACGAAATCCCCTGCTCTGGGGGGATGTCCTCAGCGTCGAGGAACATGTACTAGGGTGTATGTGCGACTCGTTTAGATCATAAGCTGGCACAAAAAAAGAAAGAAAAACGCTTTCCAGTATGAATGATCAGTACCTATGAATAGGATAGAATAGAAGAAGGAACGCCCTTCACTATCTAAAAATAAGCAAATTGATCGCTTATATTGTGT